GCACTGATAATCCTTAAAAATCTCGTCCGCATTTTATTATATCAAGTGAGTGAGTGGGATGAGGATTTTGAAGAATGGAATAAAGAAAGACACATTAAATGTACTTATAATGGTGTTCAATTATCAGAAACAGAATTTCCCAAACGATGGTTAATAGATGGTATTCAGATAAAAATACTATTTCCTTTTTCACTGAAACCTTGGCACAGATCGAAGCAAAGATCCCCTCAAGGAGATCCAATGAAAAAGAAAGTAAAAAAACAAAATTTTTGTTTTTTAACAGTATGGGGGCGCGAAGCTGAACAACCCTTTGCTCCTCCCCGAAAAAGGTCTCCCTTTTATTTTTATAAACCTATTTGGAAAGAATTAAAAAAAGAAATGAGAAAGTTAAAAAGTAGATTTTTTCTAGTTCTAAAAAACCTCAAAGATAGAAGAAAAGGGTTTACAGAGGATTCAAAAGAAAATACGACATGGGTTATCAAAATAGTTCTCTTTTTCAAAAGAAAAATGAAAGAAAAGGTAAATCCTACCCTTTTAGTGGGATCGCAGAAAGTATATGAACCGAGTGAAAATAGAAAAGAGTCTATAGTAAGTAATAAAAGAACTCACGAATCGAACATTCAAACAAAATCGATGATAGATTGGACAAACTTTTCACTGACAGAAAAGAAAAGAAAAGATCTGTCTGATCGTACAATCACAATTAGAGATCAAATCAAAAAAATTACAAACGATAAGAAAAGCATATTTATAACTTCAGATATAAATCCTAGTCCTGACGAAACAAGTTGGTATGACAAAAAGAAAAGATCAGAATCCAAAAAAGATATTTGGCAGATATCAAAAAAAAGAAGTACGAGATTAATACGTAAATGGCGTTATTTTTTAAAATCTTTCATTGAAAAAATATACATAGATATTTTTCTATTTACTATTAATATTCCGAGAGAATATGCACAATTGTTTCTTGAATCAATAAAAAAGACTCTCAATAAATACACTTGCAATGATGAAAAGGATCAAAGAGTAATTGATGAAACAAATCAAAACACAATTCAATTTATTTCGACTATAAAAAAGTCGTTTTCTAATATTACTAATATTATTAATAAAAGTAATCAAAATTCGCAGATTTCTTGCGACTTATTTTCTTTATCTCAAGCATATGTATTTTATAAATTATCGCAAACCCAAGTTATTAACTTAGATCCCTTTGGATCTGTACTACAATATCATGGAGCATTCGTTTTTCTTAGAAAGAGAATAAAGAATCACTTAGGGACACGCGGAATAGTTGATTCCAAATTAAAACAGAAGAAACTTTTGAATTCTGGAATGAATGAATGGAAAAACTGGTTAAGGGGTCATTATCAATACAATTTACCTCAGATTGGATGGTCTAGATTAGTACCGGAAAAATGGCGAAATAGAATCAATCACCGTGATACAATTCAAAATAAAGATTCAAAAATTCTTTATTCATATGAAAAAGAAAAATTAAAAAAACGTTACAGATATGACCTTTTATCATATAAATATATTAATTATGAGAATAGGAAGGACTCATCTATTTATGGCTCATCAGCCAAAATAAATGTAGACCAAGAAATTATATATAATTACAACAAACCTAAATACGAATCATTCTTTTATGTACCGGAAGTTATAGGGATTAATGATTATTTAGTAGGAGAAGAGTGTATTATCAATACAGATAAAAATCTGGATAGAAAATATTTAGATTGGGGAATTATAAATTTGTGTCTTAAAAAAAATATCAATATAGAATACTGGACCCATATGGATACCAGGACGAACATTAGTAAAGATACTAAGACTAGCCCTAATGATTACCCAATTTTGGATAAAAAAAATATTTTTTATCTCATGATTCATCAAGAAATCAACCCATCCAATAAAAAAAAAAACCTTTTTGATTGGATGGGAATGAATGAGGAAATGCTATATTATCCCATGTCGAATCTCGAACCGTGGTTCTTTCCAGAATTTGTACTACGGTATAATGCATATAAGATTAAACCTTGGATTATACCAATCCAATTACTTTTTTTAAATTCACATGGAAACGAAAACATTAATAAAAACATCAACGTAAATCTAAAGATGAATCCCGGTATATTTTATAATATAAAAAAGTATCTTGGATTAAAAAATCTAAATCAAGAAGAAAAAGAACGGCTGGGCCAAGAAATTCTTGTATCAGATGTACAAAACCAAGAAAACTATTTTTTTGAAAAGGATTACGCAGAATTAGACATTCAAAAACCTAGAAAGAAAGGACAATTTAAAAGCAGCAAGGAAACGGAACTCGATTCCTTATTGAAAAGATATTTTCTTTTTCAATTGAGATGGAATAGCTTTTTGAATCATAAAATAATTGATAATATCAAAGTATATTCTCTCCTTCTTAGATTCAAAAATCCAAGAGATATTGCCATATCCTCTATTCAAAGAGGAGAAATGCGACTAGATGTAATGCTTGTTCAAAAGGATCTAAGTCTTACAGGATTAATAAAAAGGGGACTTTTGATTATCGAGCCAATTCGTCTATCTGTAAAATGGGATGTACAATTTCTTATGTATCAAATCATAGGTATTTCCTTGGTCCATAAGGATAAACACAAAACTAATACAAGATGTCGAGAAAAAAGATATGTTGATAAAAATGATTTCGACGGATCCATTTTGCCACATGGAAAAACTCTTGTGAATGGAGATGAAAATCATTATGATTTGCTTGTTCCTGAAAATATTCTATCTCCTAGACGTCGTAGAGAATTGAGAATTCTAATGAGTTTGAGTTCAGGAACGGGAAATATTGTGGATAAAGATCGGATCGTTTTTAATGGTAAAAACATAAAGAATTGTTCACAATTTTTTTATAAAGACAAGTATCTTGATAGAGACACAAATAAATTCATTCAATTAAAATTATTTCTTTGGCCCAATTATCGATTAGAAGATTTAGCTTGTATGAATCGCTATTGGTTTGATACCAATAATGGAAGTCGTTTCAGTATGTCAAGGATACATATGTATCCACGATACAGAATTTTTTAATTGATGGTCAATTTTCTATATATTCATCGTTATATCCAGTATACAAAGGCATAGAGATATATACACATATTGTATTACATAGCATTCTGCCACATAAATACTGCTTCAATGACCTATCAATTGCATATAGAAATGAATTGGCGAAATCCTCTTAAATCCATTTTATTTTATCTTTCGTAGATTGTAAAAAAAAACGCAATCTCCTTTCTTTTTATTCGAATTGAATTTTCAATTTCATTTCTTAATTTAATCTTAATTTAATTGGATTTTATAGACAACAAAGTTAATCTATATCTTTGTGTAGTCCAAATCCAAAAACTGGTATTATTATTCTTGATCGGTAAAATCCATATTTGTGGAAAATAAAGAAAAAAAAAAGAGAAGAATTCTTTTTATGGTAAAAAATTCATTTATCTCAATTATTCCGCAAGAAGAAAAAGAAAAAAACAAAGGATCTGTTGAATTTCAAATATTGAGTTTCACTAAAAAAATACGTAGACTTACTTCACATTTGGAATTGCATAAAAAAGATTATTTATCTCAGAGAGGTCTGCGGAAAATTTTAGGAAAACGTCAACGGTTACTGGCCTATTTGTCAAATAAAAATAGAGTACGTTATAAAGAATTAATTGGTAAACTGAATATTCGGGAACCAAAAACTCGTTAATTTGAATTTGCGAATTCGCTTAAATTATTTGGTTTTAAAAATTCAATCTTGAATTTTAATGAACCTTGTTTCGTTTTCATTTTCAGTAATTCGTGGAATAATGAATCGGGAAAAAACATATGACTGTACCGTCTACAAGAAAAGATCTAATGCTAGTTAATATGGGTCCTCACCACCCATCAATGCACGGTGTTCTTCGGCTCGTTGTCACTTTAGATGGCGAAGATGTTATTGACTGTGAACCCATATTGGGTTATTTACACAGAGGGATGGAAAAAATTGCGGAAAACCGAACAATTATACAATATTTGCCTTATGTAACCCGTTGGGATTATTTGGCTACTATGTTCACAGAGGCAATAACAGTAAATGCACCAGAACAGTTGGGAAATATTCAAGTACCAAAAAGGGCTAGCTATATCAGAGTAATTATGCTGGAGCTGAGTCGTATAGCTTCTCATTTATTATGGCTTGGGCCATTTATGGCGGATATCGGTGCACAAACTCCTTTCTTCTATATTTTTAGAGATAGGGAATTATTATATGATCTATTTGAAGCTGCCACAGGTATGCGAATGATGCATAATTACTTCCGTATCGGAGGAGTAGCTGCTGATTTACCTTATGGTTGGATAGATAAATGTTTGGATTTCTGTGATTATTTTTTAACAGGAGTAGTGGAATATCAAAAGCTTATTACGCGGAATCCCATTTTTTTGGAACGAGTTGAAGGAGTAGGCATTATTGGTGGAGAGGAAGCAGTAAATTGGGGTTTATCAGGACCAATGTTACGAGCTTCCGGAATCCAATGGGATCTTCGTAAAGTTGATCATTATGAGTGTTATGATGAATTTGATTGGGAAGTTCAATGGCAAAAAGAAGGAGATTCATTATCTCGTTATTTAGTACGAATTAGTGAAATGACGGAATCCATAAAAATTATTCAACAGGCTCTAGAGGGAATCCCCGGAGGGCCCTATGAGAATTTAGAAGTCCGACGCTTTGATAGAGCAAAGGATTCCGAATGGAATGATTTTGAATATCGATTTATTAGTAAAAAGCCTTCTCCCACTTTTGAATTGTCAAAACAAGAACTTTATGTAAGAGTAGAAGCCCCAAAAGGAGAATTAGGAATTTATTTGATAGGGGATAATAGTGTTTTTCCCTGGAGATGGAAAATTCGTCCACCAGGTTTCATTAATTTGCAAATTCTTCCTCAGCTAGTTAAAAGAATGAAATTGGCCGATATCATGACGATACTAGGTAGTATAGATATCATTATGGGAGAAGTTGATCGTTGAAATGATAATTGATACGACAGAATTACAAGCTATCAATTCTTTTTCCAGATCGGAATCTTTTCAAGAGACCATAGGACTCATATGGATGCTTGTGCCTATTTTTACTCTTGTATCGGGAATCACAATAGGAGTACTCGTGATTGTGTGGTTAGAAAGAGAAATCTCTGCGGGAATACAACAACGTATTGGTCCTGAATATGCGGGCCCCCTGGGGATTCTTCAAGCTCTAGCGGACGGGACTAAACTACTTTTCAAAGAGGATATCCTCCCATCTAGGGGGGATATTCGTTTATTTAGTATTGGGCCATCTATAGCAGTCATATCCATTTTACTAAGTTATTTAGTAATTCCTTTTAGTTATCACCTTGTTCTAGCCGATCTTGGTATAGGTGTTTTTTTATGGATTGCTATTTCTAGTATTGCTCCTATTGGACTTCTTATGTCAGGATATGGATCAAATAATAAATATTCCTTTTCAGGTGGTCTACGAGCTGCTGCTCAATCGATTAGTTATGAAATACCATTAACTCTATGCGTGTTATCAATATCTCTACGTGTGATTCGTTGAATCATCAACCTTTATTCCTTTCACCTATTTCTAGGAAAAAGATTGAATGTATTGAATAAATATCTTTATTTTTTTATTCATCACTCGGGTCGATGAATTAAACCCGATAGTTATATGAGTGAAACAAAACAGCTTATGAATTAGCAGTAATAGGATTAATTCTCATTCCCTAAGTGCGGGAGCAAAGTATAAGTACACATAAGCAGTGGAAATTGTTTACCCCAGGGTTGGTTGATTAGTCATCATCCCTTGAAGCGGGTACAAAAAAAAGATCAACTGTATGAAGTTTTTACAATTTTTTTTATGTATTAGCATACCGGGAATCAATCAAAAAATGAGTGGACGGTTAGGAACACCAAGATACAAAAAGGATTCGTAATGGAGATAATGTAACGTATCCAAAGAGATATTTTTCGATAAAAGGAATCATAATGGGGACTTTAAGTTAGTAGAAATGATCAAGGAGTACTTTTCCCCGATTCTGATCCAGAGTATGCTCCTATCCACTGATTAAAGAAATAACTATCAGGAACGAAGTAATCCCTTATTGAATTTTTTTAGAGGAGAACCCCTCTGAGAAAGAAGAATAGGAACGAAATAAATGGAAGAAATGGAATGCAATAGGAAACAAAAATAAGAAATCTTTTTTGATTTTTTATTTTCTTCATCTGATCTAAATTCATACAGATAGAAGTCTCATCTTGATTCATGTAACTAATGCAGTGTCTAATGATTTTTCGTAATAGAAAGAGATAAGTCGAAATATCTATTGATGCAACGCATATATTATTGAAGGATTCGGTTATTACTCAACAAAGAGAAATTCTAATTTGAATTAGATTATATATATTATGAAATAAGGTATGAGATAAATTCAGAAGCATTTTTGTTATTATAGCAAACAGAATTTCATTGGTCTAATTAGGAACTTCTTTATTCTATCTACTCTACAAAAGCATGCCGAAGTCATACCGAACCTTGGATTTATTTGTGACCATCGAGGAGCCGTATGAAGCTGAGGTCTCATGTACGGTTCTGTAATAGCGATGGGAACAGTAATGTTATCATCGACTATGATTATCTAATAGTTCAAGTACAATTGATATAGTCGAGGTACAATCCAAATATGGGGTTTGGGGATGGAATCTGTGGCGTCAACCCATAGGGTTTATAGTTTTTCTAATTTCTTCCCTAGCAGAATGTGAAAGATTGCCCTTTGATTTGCCAGAGGCAGAAGAAGAATTAGTAGCAGGTTATCAAACCGAATATTCCGGTATCAAATTTGGTTTATTTTATGTTGCTTCTTACCTAAATCTACTAGTTTCTTCATTATTTGTAACAGTTCTGTACTTGGGGGGGTGGAATCTCTCTATTCCGTACACATTTATTCCTGAACTTTTTGGAATAAGTCAAACCGGTGGAGTTTTTGGAACAACAATAGGTATCCTTATTACACTAGCCAAAACTTATTTGTTCCTATTCATTTCTATCGCAACAAGATGGACTTTGCCTAGAATGAGAATGGATCAACTTTTAAATCTTGGGTGGAAATTTCTTTTGCCTATTTCTCTAGGTAATCTATTATTGACAACCTCTTTCCAACTCCTTTCGCTGTAACAGAATAGAATATACAATTCTAGGGTTAGAAACTCTATCAAACAAGCCAAGAGAAAGAAATACGAAAATTTTCATAGATATCCACGATATGTTCCCTATGATGACCGGGTTCATCAATTATGGTCAACAAACAGTACGAGCCGCAAGATACATTGGTCAGAGTTTCATGATTACCTTATCCCACACGAATCGTTTACCTGTAACTATTCAATATCCTTATGAAAAATCAATCACATCAGAGCGTTTTCGCGGCCGAATCCACTTTGAATTTGATAAATGTATTGCTTGTGAAGTATGTGTTCGTGTATGTCCTATAGATCTACCTGTTGTTGATTGGAGATTGGAACCAGATATTCGAAAGAAAAGGTTGCTTAATTATAGTATAGATTTTGGAATCTGTATATTTTGTGGTAACTGCGTCGAGTATTGTCCAACAAACTGTTTATCAATGACTGAAGAATATGAACTTTCCACTTATGATCGTCACGAATTGAATTATAATCAAATTGCGTTGGGTCGGTTACCAATGTCAGTAACTGGAGATTATACAATTCAAACAAACAATTATGAATTGTACTCAAATCAAAAGAACTACGAATAAACTTCTTAAAGATTACGAATTCATTATTAAAACTCTGTTTATTTTGATCGAAAAACAAAGCAGCAAGGTTACCTTTTTTTTTGGCCGATCAGTAACCACAAAAATTGTGTATTTATTATTTATTTTGTTTTTCTGAGAATCATAGATTCATTTTAATTTCAAATGGGTTCATATATCTGCGATGATTTCGGAATATACAAACAATTCCGAACTACTTTTTTCTGATACAAGCGGAATTGGTACATAACTGTGTCTACATCAATTAAGACTGCTTTAAGATTGAATTAAGAACGTATCATATACAAGAAAAAATAGGGCAACCCCTTTTCCTGGCCCGATCATTAGGGTCATGAAATATTTCTACTTTTATTCTCTATTATTTTACATATAATGGATTTACCTGGGCCAATACATGATATTCTTTTAGTATTTTTGGGGTCGGGTATTGTATTAGGAAGTCTAGGCGTAGTATTACTTACAAATACAATCTATTCTGCTTTTTCTTTGGGTTTGGTTCTTGTTTGTATATCCTTATTATATATTCTATCTAACTCCTATTTTGTAGCTGCTGCCCAGCTCCTTATTTACGTGGGAGCCATAAATGTTTTAATCATATTTGCTGTGATGTTCATGAAAGGTTCAGAATATTCCAATGATTTTTCTCTTTGGACCGTGGGGGATGGGGTTACTTCATTGGTTTGTACAAGTATCTTTTTTTCATTAATTACTACTATCTCAGACACATCATGGTACGGGATTATTTGGACTACAAGATCAAACCAGATTATAGAACAAGACCTTTTAAGTAAGGTTCAACAAATTGGAATTCATTTATCAACGGATTTTTTTCTTCCATTTGAACTTATTTCAATAATTCTTTTAGTTGCTTTGATAGGTGCAATTGCTATGGCTCGTCAGTAATAAACATTTTTTTTTACAAAAAAGCAAATAAAAGAAACAAAGCCTTGTTTTGTCTTATTGTTATAACAGAAAATATCTCTCCGTTCTCTTTTCATATTGTTCACATATTGTTCATATATATATGAATATGAGGAATTCCAACTTAAAAAGTTTTTGTTCTATCCATTACCAATACCTTTCTGTTCCATACTTGTTATGTTTGAGTTGAGTCAATCAAATGGGTGAAATTGTTATTCATATTGAAATGAATCGAGATTGATCAGGAGTTGGTAAATGATGCTTGAGCATGTACTTATTTTGAGTGCCTATTTATTTTCTATAGGTATTTATGGATTGATCACAAGTCGAAACATGGTTAGAGCACTTATGTGTCTTGAGCTTATACTGAATGCGGTTAATCTAAATCTCGTAACATTTTCTGATTTATTTGATAGTCGCCAATTAAAAGGAGACATTTTTTCGATCTTTGTTATAGGTATTGCAGCTGCTGAAGCAGCTATTGGACTAGCTATTGTTTCATCAATCCATCGTAACAGAAAATCAACTCGTATCAATCAATCCAATTTGTTGAATAAATAGTCATAATGCTCTAAATAAAGATACCTATATATAGATAAAAGATTTCATAATTCAACAATTTAAGTTAATATGTACATATAGCATCCATATAATCATGTTTTCTAAAACGTAGGAAATCAAAGTATCTTGGCTGTTTCTCATGAGCAGGTCTAGAAGTCGATTTATTATGAAAAAATCGATTCTGATACCCCACTGATTCGTCTGGTGTCTACAATAAATCATTCATTTATTATTGTATTGATCCACCAGATCGAAAATTGAAAACGTTCCAAAATAGATCCAATGTCACACTCAGTAAAAATTTATGATACATGTATAGGATGTACTCAATGTGTACGAGCCTGCCCTACAGATGTATTGGAAATGATACCTTGGGACGGATGTAAAGCTAAACAAATAGCTTCGGCCCCAAGAACAGAGGACTGTGTAGGTTGTAAGAGATGTGAATCCGCTTGTCCAACGGATTTCTTGAGCGTCCGGGTTTATTTATGGCATGAAACAACTCGCAGTATGGGTCTAGCTTATTAATACGTTTCAAAAAATTCGACTTGAATCCATTTGATTCCTCTTTACCGAGAAAAATCCGCACTCGATAAAAAAAATCGAGTGCGGATTTTTCTGGTCAAAATCTATCTTGTCTTTACCACGAGTGATTTTCCTTGGTTAACCATAATTGTTGTTTTGCCGATATCTGCAGGTTTATCAATTTTCTTTCTCCCTCATAGAGGGAATAAGGTAGTAAGGTGGTATACTATTTTTATATGCTTATTGGAGCTCCTTCTAACAACCTATGTTTTTTGTTATCATTTCCAATTGGATGACCCATTAATTCAATTGGAGGAGAATTATAAATGGATAACTATTTTTGATTTTCACTGGAGATTGGGAGTTGATGGGCTTTCCATAGGCCCCATTTTACTGACAGGATTCATCACGACTTTAGCTACCTTAGCGGCCTGGCCAGTTACTCGGGATTCGCGATTATTCCATTTCCTGATGTTAGCAATGTACAGCGGTCAAATAGGCTCATTTTCTTCTCGAGACCTTTTACTTTTTTTCCTCATGTGGGAGTTAGAATTAATTCCCGTTTACCTTCTTTTATCTATGTGGGGTGGGAAGAAACGCCTTTACTCAGCTACAAAGTTTATTTTGTACACAGCAGGGGGTTCCATTTTTCTCTTAATAGGAGTTCTAGGTATGGGTTTATATGGTTCCAATGAACCAACATTAAATTTGGAAACATTAGCTAATCAATCGTATCCCGTAGCATTGGAAATCCTTTTTTATATTGGCTTTCTTATTGCTTATGCTGTCAAATCACCGATTATACCCCTGCATACATGGTTACCAGATACCCATGGAGAAGCACATTACAGTACATGTATGCTTCTAGCTGGAATATTATTAAAAATGGGAGCATATGGGTTGATTCGGATCAATATGGAATTATTACCCCACGCCCATTCTATATTTTCTCCTTGGTTGATTATAGTAGGAACGGTTCAAATAATCTATGCGGCTTCAACCTCGCTTGGTCAACGCAATTTAAAAAAAAGAATAGCTTATTCTTCTGTATCTCATATGGGTTTCACAATTATTGGAATTGGTTCTATAACCGATACGGGACTTAATGGAGCCCTTTTACAAATAATTTCTCACGGATTTATTGGTGCTGCACTTTTTTTCTTGGCAGGAACGAGTTACGATAGAATACGTCTTGTTTATCTTGACGAAATGGGAGGAATCGCTATCCTAATGCCTAAAATATTTACCATGTTCAGTAGTTTCTCAATGGCTTCTCTTGCATTGCCGGGAATGAGTGGTTTTGTTGCGGAATTGGTAGTATTTTTTGGAATAATTACTAGCCCAAAATATCTTTTAATACCAAAAATGGTCATTACTTTTGTAATGGCTATTGGAATGATATTAACTCCTATTTATTCATTATCCATGTTACGCCAGATGTTCTATGGATACAAGCTATTCAACGGCACAAACTCTTATTTTTTTGATTCTGGACCGCGAGAACTTTTTATTTCGATCTGCATTTTTTTACCTGTAATGGGTATTGGTATTTATCCAGATTTTGTTCTATCGTTATCAGTTGACAAGGTAGAAGCTATTTTATCGAATTACTTTTTTAACTAGTTATAAATCGTTTTCATGAATAAGACATAAAATAGAAAATAAAGGAAAAAAAAAAGTCCAGTGATTTTTAAAAGCACTCGCTGTAAATAAAAAAACCAAAAGAAAAAAAAAAAAATAATTTAATTGGAATTTAATTGGAATTGAATTATAATCAGATACATCTGAAGTTTTTGAGAACCATTTAATTACTACTTAATTAAATGGTTCTCAAAAACTCGCAAAACTTTTGTTATATAGGAAATGCAACAATGTTCTTATGTATTCCTCAAGTCATTTTCTTCAATTAGAAGTTAATATAAATGCACCATAACTATGTAGTCCTATTCCTAATAGATTGACCCCGAAATAGCATATCCAAATTATAAGAAATCCAATTGAAGCTACAATTGCTGAATTCACACCCTGCAAACTTTGATTTGTTCTCGTATGTAAATAGATCGCAAATATGGTCCAAGTAATAAACGCCCAAGTTTCCTTGGGGTCCCAATTCCAATAAGATCCCCATGCCTCATTAGCCCATACTGCTCCTGAAAGAATACCTATGGTTAAAAAGGTAAATCCTAAACTAATAATACGATAACTCCAATGATCCAACTGTTCAGTCAATTGATACCTATGATAATTTCTAAATGAAAGAAAAGAAGTGTTTTCTAAAACACTTCTTTTCTTAGTTAAGAACTGTACCTCGCCAAGTAAAAATGACTCAATTAAAAAAGAAAAATGATTCTTTTTACCAAAAATTTCTATGTTTTTTCGAAATGTAATGACTAAAAGAGCTACGGATAATAAAGATCCGCATAAAAGGGCTGCATAGCTCAATAACATCATACTTACGTGCATCATTAGCCATTGAGATTGTAGAGCAGGTACTAATATTGCAGATTGATGCATTTCAGTTAAAAGACCTGAAGTGGCAAAGCCTTGGGTAAAAATAGCAGTTGGAGCCGTAATTGTGCTTAAATAATTTTGATGGTTACGTGTTTTCGAAAACATATGAATAATGGAGAAACTCCATGAAAGGAACATTAATGATTCGTATAAATTACTTAACGGGAAATGTCTTGAATAAATCCAACGAGTAACTAATAAACCTGTTATACAGAAAGAAGTAGCTATCGTGCCTTTTTCTAACGAGTCACATAGTCCTATGATTTCGGGGACTACTAATTTTATTAAATGAACCGTAATCACAATTGAAATAATCGAAAAAGAGATGTGAGTTAATATATGTTCTAAAGCGACAGATATCATAAAAAAATTAAGAATTAAATTCAATATTCAATAAAAAAGGGTTTCTTCAAATTATGAAATTGAAATGAAAAATGGAATTCTGTATAGGATCTATTGTAGTCTCCTTCTTTCTACTTCTTTTAGATAAGGTGGATGCCGCCACTCGGATTCGAACCGAGATGCTCTAGCACTGCTTCCTAAGAGCAGCGTGTCTACCAATTTCACCATGGCGGCTTGATCAAAATAATAATAGCACATATTAGATTCCATTGTCGAGATTGATGCAATCAATGTAATCTACATTAGAAAACGATACAATTAATGAATAAAAATTTTCAAATAAAATAAATATTTGAAAATTCAATAATACTTAGCTTACTATCCTGATATGGCCTTATGTTAAAAAAAAACGAGATTTCACATAGTAATAGTATAAATAATCCGGGATGGTTAGACCTAGATGATTATGTCACCTTTCTGGGTATGGAACTAAGAATTGTCTTTTTTTTCTATCTCATTTTTTTTATGATTTCGTTCTTTCTTATTTATCTCATTTCATAAACAAATAGGAAATGGAAAAAGAAAGATTCATTGTTCAATGGACAAAAGAAAATAACTTTTCTCTATCACTAAATTTTTCATTATACCCAAAGGTTTCCATAAATGTTTATATAGCCTTACTGATATCAAATAGCAAAACTGTATAAATTTAATGATTTAAACTCGAATTATGTACATCATTCGTGTGATGATTTACAAAAAACATTAGATTAGCTAATTGGTCGCATATATGTATATAACAAAAGAGTTTCCAGTACTATCGGATTAATATTCTATCGTACTTATAGAATTTTCAGAATATTGAAAATCAAAAATTTCTCTTTAGTAAAATAGATATCTATTTTCATATATAGATTATAGGTAGATATATAGAAATAGAATCAATTAAAAAAAAAATATCTATCTATATAGATTAGAATCTATATAGATAGATGAATAGGTATTCTATTCAGATGGATAGGTCTATTTCTCTATTGAGCAATTCTCCAATTAAAGAAATAATACTGTTTTTCGAACACAGTTAGACAGACAAATTCTTATTCTACATATCAGAACATCCAGTTCAATCCCCTCTAGATGAATTCATAACATTAGTTAATGTAAATTATTTATTTTTATAATTTTTGAGTCATGTCAATTGACATTATTTCAAGGTTTTATTACCTGTTTGTAACACAAAAAAACTTTTGGAACGTCCGGTAGAAATAGATTTAGCTAAGGAGAAAGCTTTTTTTGCCGCCCAATATCCCTTTTTTTTCCAAATATTTCTACGAATACGTTTTTTTGATCTAGAAGTACGTTTCTTTGGAACCGCCATTTCAAAAAAGTTAGTGATTTTTTATAGTTGGATGTGAAAGACATATATTATTCAAAAAGAATCGCCTTTTCTATTGATTATCAATATTTATTCTATGATGAATACTTCCTTCACTTCATCCTATAAAAAAATATGGATATGTGTACTTCGAGTATAGTATTTATTGGTAAGAAAAAAAAAGAAATGGAAAAAAAAAGATGTCTGAATGTAACGGAATTCTTTTCACATCTATATTGGATAAAAAGAATGTGAAAAGAAAGAATAATTCGTCCTCATTGGTACCTATGTTGATTTGGATCCATGCCTATGGGATCCATTTTCATTGAAATAGAATCAATTTCCTTTTCTTAGCAAGAAAGGAAAAAAGTTGTAATTAATATCTCAGTAGATTTATATACCGTTGTCTTCCATTTTTAAAAATAGAAAAACTTAGGGTAAGGTAAGAACTCTTACCTATACCTAAATTAAGAAAACAAACAATAATAAAACACTTTTCTATTAATTAAGCACTCCCGAGGATAGAGTCCTTCTAATTAAAATGAAAATAAAACTAGCCATAAATTTATTAAATAATACATTACTTTTTACTTGAAAAAGTAATTTTAGTGATTTCTTATTTTAGTTCTATGAAAAATAATGAATATCTTAATCAGAGGATTTCCAAAAAAAAAAGAAAACATAAGTTTTTTGATTCGAAAAAAAAAGCCAATCAATCAGTTCCACAATAAATTAGTTAATGACTATGAATAAACTACCCCAAACAAAAAGGGCCTCCGTTGGGTTGGGTAGAGTCGAGTTTTCGTTGGATCTCATGTTCCAGAGTCAAGTACTTCTTTTTTTTATGTTATTTTTTCCTTACTATTACTATATTACTATAAGTATATAAATCGACCTAATTAAGGGGGGACTAATTGAAAATATAACACTCTATTACGTATTTTATTAAATATCTTAATTAATAAAAATAAAAAAAAAAATAACTAAGTAATTACCTTTCACTACAAATTTGGTTATTTAACGGAAAGCAATGTGACTTATCTATTTGAATTTTTTTGTAAAGAAAAAAAATAATTTGATTTTTGTTATTTGATTATTGTTACTTTTATAGAGATAAGAGCTGGTGAATCAGAAACAATTAATAAGAAAAAATTTGCATTTTTTTATGGAACATACATATCCATATGCGTGGGTCATACCTTTCGTTCCACTCCCAGTTACTATGTTAGTAGGATTAGGACTTCTATTTGTTCCGACTGCAACAAAAAATCTTCGTCGTATGTGGGCTTTTATTAGTGTTTCATTACTAAGCATAGTTATGGTTTTTTCGGCCGATATATCCATTCAACAAATAAAGGGAAGTTCTATTTATCAATATCTATGGTCTTGGACCATTAATAATGATTTTTGTTTGGAGTTTGGCTACTTGATTGACTCACTTACTTCTATTATGTCAATACTAATCACTACTGTTGGAATCATGGTTCTTATTTATAGTGATAATTACATGTCTCATGATCAAGGATATTTGAGATTTTTTGCGTATATGAGTTTTTTCAATGCTTCCATGCTGGGATTAGTTACTAGTTCCAATTTAATACAAATTTATATTTTTTGGGAACTCGTAGGAATGTGCTCTTATTTATTAATAGGTTTTTGGTTCACACGACCAATTGCAGCAAATGCTTGTCAAAAAGCCTTTGTAACTAATCGTGTAGGGGATTTTGGTTTATTATTAGGAATCTTAGGCCTTTATTGGATAACTGGCAGTTTTGAATTTCGGGATTTGTTTGAAATTTTTAATAGCTTGGTCCATAATAATGCGATAAATTCCCTTTTTCCCATTCTGTGTGCTTCTCTATTATTTCTTGGTGCAGTTGCGAAATCTGCACAATTCCCCCTTCATGTATGGTTGCCTGATGCAATGGAAGGGCCTACGCCTATTTCTGCTCTTATACATGCAGCAACTATGGTCGCTGCGGGAATTTTTCTTGTCGCTCGACTTTTTCCCCTTTTTATAGCCTTGCCATACATAATGAATCTGATTTCTTTGATAGGTATAGTAACAGTATTATTAGGAGCTACTCTAGCTCTTGCGCAAAGAGATATTAAAAGAAGTTTAGCCTATTCGACAATGTCACAATTAGGTTATATTATGCTAGCTTTAGGGATGGGTTCTTATCGAGCTGCTTTATTCCATTTGATTACTCATGCCTATTCGAAAGCATTATTGTTTTTGGGATCCGGATCTATTATTCATTCAATGGAACCCATTGTTGGATATTCGCCAGAGAAAAGTCAGAACCTGGTTTTTATGGGCGGTTTAACAAAATATGTGCCAATTACAAAAACGACTTTTTTGTTTGGTACACTTTCCCTTTGTGGTATTCCGCCTCTTGCTTGTTTTTGGTCGAAAGATGAAATTCTTAATGATAGTTGGTTATATTCACCTATTTTTGCGATAATAGCTTGTTCCACAGCGGGTTTAACTGCATTTTATATGTTTCGGGTCTATTTGCTTACTTTTGATGGACATTTGCGAATTCATTTTCAAGATTTTAATGGCACTAAAAGTAGCTCATTCTATTCAATATCCATATGGGGAAAAGAAGAATCGAACTTGAATAATCCAAATTGGCTTTTATCAGCAATAAAAAATGATGAAAAGGTTTCCTTTTTTTCGTTTTCGAAAAAAACATATAAAATGGCCACTAATGGGCCAAATATAATGTCCTCTTTTAGTATTCATTTTGATAATGAAATTGTTTTCACATATCCACATGAATCAGACAGTACTATGTTAGTACCAATGTTTGTATTGGTTCTGTTTACTTTGTTCGTTGGATTCATAGGAATTCCTTTTGATCAAGGAGTAATAAATTTCGATATATTATCGAAATGGTTAACTCCGTCAATAAATCTTTTGCATAAAAATTCGAACGATTCTGTGGATTGGTATGAATTTGTAATAAATTCCATTTTTTCAGTCAGTATAGCCCTTTTTGGAATACTCATAGCGTCTTTTTTATATAGGCCTGTTTATTCATCTTTTCAAAGTTTGGACTTAATTAACTCATTTGAAAAGAAAGGTCCCAAGAGAATTTTTTTAGATCGAATTATAAATGTAATATACAACTGGTCCTATAATCGCGGTTATATAGACGCTCTTTATACACTATCTTTAACTAAAAATATAAGAAGATTAGCCCAACTAACCCATTCTTTTGATAGACGACTGATTGATGGAATTACGAATGGAGTTGGCGTTGCAAGTTTCTTTGTGGGAGAGGGAATAAAATATGTAGGGGGGGGGCGAATTTCTTCTTATTTGTTTGTGTATTTATCTTATGTATCAATCTTTTTATTAATTTACTATTATTTTGTTTTGTGAATCTACGTTTGTAATTGTTCC